CAGTCCTTCCCATGGGTTAGTGTCCCACCAAATAATTGGAGGAGTGAAATCCTAATCTAATTCAAAAAAAGCAGTAAGTCCAAGGAAATAAACTAATAAAAAATACGTATTTTTTTTTTCGGATTAAACAAAGGGATTCGCAAATAAAAGTGCTAACGCTACAACCAGTCCATAAATTGTTAAAGCTTCCATAAAAGCCAGACTAAGCAATAAAGTACCTCGTATTTTTCCCTCCGCCTCGGGCTGTCTCGCGATCCCTTCTACAGCTTGGCCCGCAGCAGTACCTTGACCAACCCCAGGTCCAATAGAAGCAAGCCCGACGGCCAACCCAGCAGCAATAACGGAAGCGGCAGAAATCAGTGGATTCATGATAAGTTCCTCACACCAAAATAAGTAAATAGTTAATGATACGATCAACCAATAAATTATGACTTAATTATTCCATCGCTAAGATCTATACAGTCGAAGGAAATAAGAACTCGGAATTGAAGTAATAATATTATTATTGAATCATCAGAACGGCTTCGATATTTCTTTTTTAGTTTTTATTCACAGAATTTTTTTGAATCCATACCATTCTTTTTGAATTTTTCGTTTTTTCTTATTTTCTTGATTGAATCTCTTTATTCAATAGTCACTTTATTTTATTCATTTAATATTCAATTCACAACTACAAAGGAAATGGAGGGGATTCCATTGGAATTCCTATCTAAATTCACAGTAATAGAGCCGCTTAGATATTACATATATAACTAATTAATATCTAATATTACATATACATGTGTTTCTTGGATAACGTAAATCAACCATTCATATCTTACATTCAATCGGATTATAGAATCATTCTTCGAAACATTCACAAGAGTTGTCTTATACTAATTAGAGTACATACATCTAGTTCGGCCCCCCCTAACCAATCCATTTTTTTTTATAAATTTGAATTTAGTTTTTTGTAAATCTTTATTTTTTCTTTTTTTACTCGCCGACGCAGGTACAATCAATCTACATGGACAAATTCGTTAGATCGAATCGTTGCATCGAAATAGAAGTATTTGATTGATCTAAGTTCAGGTAATTTATTATTTATTAAAATTCTCTTTTGGTCAACCGTTTAATTGGATGAAATCAACTTGAATGGGAATTTTTCTATATAACAATAGCATCTTTTTTAAAATAGCACACTATAATACTATAAGTATTACAATCCTAATTATTATTCAGATTATGATTACTAATATCTAATAATATTGGATATTGGAATTAAATGAACAAAACAATATAAAGATAGTATTCATTGGGGGGGGGATAAATAGACCGAACTGGAATTTTAGGAAAAAGATCTTTTCGATCTCTTTCCTTTTTTTTACTTCCCCTTTTGTTTGTTGCAATTCCCTAATACCGCTAATATCTTATTTTTGACTATTACTTCTATACTTTATATAGTTTATATTTATATAATTTATCTATTTATTTTTATATATTATGCTCCTTAAGCAGATTACCTTGATACGCACATATATTGCGTAAGGCTTAAACCAAAAAAAGACTATTTCGAAAACTAGTCAATGATGACCCTCCATGGATTCGCCTATATAAGCCGCAGCTAAAGTTGCAAAAATAAGAGCTTGAATACCGCTTGTAAATAATCCAAGTAACATGACGGGTATAGGAACCACTGAAGGTACTAAAGAAACAAGAACAAGAACTACTAATTCATCAGCTAATATATTTCCGAAAAGTCGAAAACTAAGTGATAGGGGTTTTGTGAAATCTTCTAAAATATTAATGGGTAAAAGGATTGGAGTTGGTTGAATGTATTTACCAAAATAACCTAATCCTTTTTTACTAAGACCCGCATAGAAATATGCTACTGACGTGAGTAAAGCTAAAGCAACAGTAGTATTTATATCATTTGTAGGCGCGGCTAATTCCCCATGAGGTAACTGTATGATTTTCCAAGGTAAAAGAGCACCCGACCAATTCGAAACAAAAATAAATAGAAACAAAGTTCCAATAAAGGGAACCCATGGACCGTATTCTTCGCCAATCTGAGTTTTGCTCACATCTCGAATGAATTCAAGAACATATTCGAAGAAATTCTGACTGTCAGTAGGAATGGTTTGTGGATTACGAACAGCTATAATGGCTGAACCTAATAAGATAGCAATTACAACCCAAGAAGTAATAATTACTTGGGCATGGACTTGAAAACCTCCTATTTTCCAATAGAAATGTTGGCCGACTTCCACACCGGATATATCGTATAAGCCTTTTAGTGTGTTGATATAACATAATAGAACATTCATATTGCCCTCTGAAAAAAATAGAACTTTAAAAAGAATTATTTTGATTCAACCTTCTCTTTTTTCGACTTGCCTAGTTGACTTATATATATTTGTATACCAATTAATTACATAATATCCCTAGTTACTTGTATCTCTTTTAGGAATCATAACCGATTTCATAAATCTATGGAGTTCCCAAAAGAATTTTTTTATTTTATTATTCATTATTAATATGAATCAAGGATTTCGTATATAACTAGAACGACCCTCACAAATTGCAAATACTAATTTGTTAAGAATTAATCGGATTGAAGCTATCGCGTCATCATTTGCTGGGATCGAAATATCAGCGAGATCTGGGTCACAATTTGTATCGATTAAACAAATCGTTGGAATTCCCAAAATCATACATTCTCGAAGAGCCATATATTCTTCTTGCTGATCAACGATTATTACAATATCGGGTAATCCAGTCATATATTTGATCCCGCCCAGATATGTTTGCAAGTGAGATAATTGTCTCTTCAACATAGCTGAATCCCTTTTCGGAAGACGATTGAGTCTCCCCATCTTTTGTTCCGTTCTCAAGTCCCTGAACTTATGAAGTATCGTTTCCGTAGTATACCAATTCGTTAACATACCGCCTAGCCATTTTTTATTAACATAATGACAACGGGCCCTTATTGCAGCCCGTGCTACTGAATCGGCTGCTTTATTTTTGGTACCAACAATTAAGAATTGCTTTCCCCTACTTGCTGTATCAAAAACTAAATCACAAGCTTCTGATAAAAAACGGGCAGTTCTAATAAGATTTATAATATGAATACCTTTACGCTTTGAAGAGATATAAGGTTCCATTCTAGGATTCCATTTACTAGTACCATGACCAAAATGAACTCCTGCTTCCATCATTTCTTCCAAATGGATGTTCCAATATCTTCTTGTCATTTATTTATCCACACCTCCTTTCTTTTTATTAAAAAAAAGAGAGACGGGGTGCCCTGAAATAGAAATAAATAATTGTTCCGATGGAACCTTCGTTTCTACCTCTAACGGATATTGGCCATTGATACACGATTCAAACCATTAATATTAATTTCTTTCTATTCTATTTGTTATTTTATTATCTTTATTACTATATACCAAATAAAAAAAAAAAAAATGACCGCAAATACAAATAGCTAAAAAGAAAGGGGGTGAATCCGCTCTTAGGAATCATGCAACCCTCGAAATGATTGTCTCAGTGTATCGTGTAAATTCCTTGAAAGGAAAAAATCAAATAATTCTCTGTGGTGGAACAAAATATCTCGCATTTCTGCCTCGAATAGTTTATTGTTTTTGGTTTCCAAAGGAATGTTGGTATGTTGCCTTGAACGTTGCACTAATCCGTTGAATCCCGTACCAACGGGTATCATCCCCCCTAGAACAACGTTCTCTTTCAGACCTTTCAACCAATCGATACGACCCCGGAGAGCGGCTTTTGCTAAAACTCGAGCAGTTTCTTGAAAACTTGCTTCGGATATAAAACTTTGAGTATTTAGAGATGCTTTCGTTATTCCCAATAAGATAGCTCGGTAACAGATCGCTTCTTCCAAAGCGCGCCCTGTTCGTTCCGCCCGCAACAATTCAATCAGTTCTCCGGGTGAAAAAACATTAGACATTCCCTCTTCTGAAACCAACACTTTTGATGTTATTTGACGCACAATAATTTCTATATGTCGATTATGAATCTGCACCCCCTGAGATCTATAAACTTTTTGGATCTTATTAACCAAAGAGATACGCCCTTGCACTATAGTTAGCTCAGCACCAATCAAGAATCTCCAAGGAATTCCAATAATTTTTGTTATACTCTTGTTCCAACCCTCCATTCTCTTTTCTAGGTTCATCGATATTGAATCAATCGAACGCACTTCTAACACTTGTTCCACTTTTGGAAGACCTTGCGTTATATCCCTAGATCTCGATTTTTCATATATAAATGTAACTAATGTATCTCCTTTGTAAAGGATTTCTCCATAATGGCCATGAACGGTTGCTCCCGGAGTGGCCAAATAAGCTTTAGCTGATCTTATTACTACAGAGTCAATTTGAACAATTAGAACTTGACCCGATTTTAAGTGCGGTCCGTTTTTGGATATACATAAATTTTCACAAATAAACTGCCCAAGGCTAATTATTCTAGACGCTTCTTCACAATAATTATGATGGAGAAAATTCCAATTCAAATTGAATGGATTCAAAACGATGTTACCGCGCGGATCGGGATTATTATAAATAGAAACCCTACCATTTTCATCCATTAAATAATATTTAAGCACTTGAAAAGTCTGTTTGAAATTGTCAAGTTGTAAATATTTAGTTCCCGAGATCTGATTATAAGTTATTAAATGGTAAAATGAATAAAAATGCGCAATTTGAGGGGTTCTTCCTAATCCTAAAGGTCCCAAGGAATTCCTAATTGGAATTAGACTATCTCTTTTCATTGATTCTTTTTTTATTACATCATTGTAATATTTTACATCGTTGAATGGACCCATTTGAAAACAATTAGATGCTGACAAAATTATAAAAGATTGGCATTCCTTATTCCTCTTCAACAACGTACGAATAGTTACTTGATTTTGGCTAAGTGATTGTTGAATCCCTGCCTTGGAAGAAATAGAATAAAATGGATTGATACTGGTGCGGTCTGGCCTCTTATCAAAGATCAAT